ATTAGACAAAATCCATGATTCAGGGTATTACTCATTAAATACATGTATATCTTAATTCAAATTATATCTTAATTTCAATTAAAGATTTTTGAATCCTTTTATTCGCGAGGAGCTGGATGAGAAGAAACTCTCACGTCCGGTTCTGTAGTAGAGATGGAATTCAGAATCAACCATCAACTATAACCCCAAAAGAACCAGATTCCGTAAACAACATAGAGGAAGAATGAAGGGAATATCTTATCGAGGTAATAATATTTGTTTCGGTAAATATGCTCTTCAGGCACTTGAACCCGCTTGGATCACATCTAGACAAATAGAAGCAGGTCGACGAGCAATGACACGAAATGCACGTCGTGGTGGAAAAATCTGGGTACGTATATTTCCAGACAAACCGATTACAGTAAGACCCGCAGAAACACGTATGGGTTCGGGTAAAGGATCCCCTGAATATTGGGTAGCTGTTGTTAAACCAGGTCGAATACTTTATGAAATGGGTGGAGTAACAGAAAATATAGCCAGAAAGGCTATTTCAATAGCAGCGTCCAAAATGCCTATACGAACTCAATTCATTATTTCGGGATAAAAATGGAGAATCAAAGGAAATAGGTCTTGGGGATTAAAAAAAAATCGCAGGCACAGGTTTCTTTTTTTGGACAAACAATATTTCTTTTTTTTCTTCGCCCTTTGCTTTGCATTGAAAGAACAGATAAAAAAAAAAAAAAGGATATGATTCAACCTCAGACCCATTTGAATGTAGCGGATAACAGCGGGGCTCGAGAATTGATGTGTATTCGAATCATAGGAGCTAGCAATCGTCGATATGCTCATATTGGTGACGTTATTGTTGCTGTGATCAAAGAAGCAGTGCCAAATATGCCCCTCGAAAGATCAGAAGTGGTCAGAGCTGTAATTGTACGTACTTGTAAAGAACTCAAACGTGACAACGGTATGATAATACGATATGATGACAATGCTGCAGTTGTCATTGATCAAGAAGGAAATCCAAAAGGAACTCGAGTTTTTGGTGCGATTGCCCGGGAATTGAGACAGTTAAATTTTACTAAAATAGTTTCATTAGCTCCCGAGGTATTATAAATATAAAATGAGACCATGATATGGTTATAGTAGGGTATTTAAAAGAAATAGATTCAGAAATAGATTCAGATTAATTAGTAGATTATGTCTCACGCATATACCTTTAATAATTCATATTCATAAACAAATAAGTAAAAAAAAAAAAACAAGAAAAACATGTTGATTATATCAAAATTTTGAGGCACCATTAATTTTTATTCATCATGGGTAGGGATACTATTGCTGACATAATAACCTGTATACGAAATGCTGATATGGATAGAAAAAGAGTGGTTCGAATAGCATCTACTAATATCACTGAAAATATTGTTAAAATACTTTTACGAGAAGGTTTTATCGAAAACGTGAGAAAACATCGAGAAAACAACAAATATTTTTTAGTTTTAACCCTACGACATAGAAGGAATAGGAAAAGGCCTTATAGAAACGTTTTAAATTTAAAACGGATCAGTCGACCTGGTCTACGAATCTATTCTAACTATCAACGAATTCCTAGAATTTTAGGCGGGATGGGGATTGTAATTCTTTCTACTTCTCGAGGTATAATAACAGACCGAGAGGCTCGACTAGAAAGAATCGGCGGAGAAATTTTGTGTTATATATGGTAATCCTTCTAATATCCGAATTGGATTCGAAACTTCCTATTTGTGAAAAAAAACAGAAAAGGGGCCGGTTGTCTAATATCGTTCCTCCTCCATTAGTTGATACTTCACGGGGGTTTTACCTGGAATGAAAGAACAAAAATGGATTCATGAGGGTTTAATTACGGAATCGCTTCCCAATGGTATGTTCCGGGTTCGTTTAGATAACGAAAATCTGATTCTAGGTTATGTTTCGGGAAAGATCCGACGTAGTTTTATACGGATACTGCCGGGCGATAGAGTCAAAATTGAAGTAAGTCGTTATGATTCAACCAGAGGGCGTATAATTTATCGACTTCGCAACAAGGATTCGAAAGATTAGGTGTTTTTTCAACTTTAACATTCCTTTCGTGGGAATACGATTTGAGATGAAAACTTTCAAGAAACTTATTTTCTTCCAAAAAGTAGATTCAGAATTAAGGTAAGGAATGGCAAATATGAAAATAAGAGCTTCTGTTCGTAAAATTTGTGAAAAATGTCGACTAATCCGTAGGCGGGGAAGAATTATAGTAATTTGTTCCAACCCAAGACATAAACAAAGACAAGGATAATCAGATTTATAATCATATTCGTTAAAATCTTTGATGTACCAAATTTTCAAATAAAAAGGGGATCTGTTTTGACATGAAATGGATATATCCATATATCTCTTACTCATATTTATGAGATGATAAAATATGGCAAAAGCTATACCGAGAATTGGTTCACGTAGGAATGGACGTATTGGTTCACGTAAAAATACACGTAGAATACCAAAGGGAGTT